CCGATCCCGCGCCTGCCACGACATTTGCACATTTAGATGCTACTACCGTACTATCAAGAGGATTGGCCGCCAAAGGGATCTATCCAGCAGTGGATCCGTTAGATTCAACATCAACTATGCTCCAACCTCGGATCGTTGGAGAAGAACATTATGAAATTGCGCAAAGAGTTAAACAAACTTTACAACGTTACAAAGAACTTCAGGACATTATAGCTATCCTTGGGTTAGACGAATTATCCGAAGAAGACCGTTTAACCGTAGCAAGAGCACGAAAAATTGAGCGTTTCTTATCACAACCTTTTTTCGTAGCAGAAGTATTTACAGGCTCGCCAGGAAAATATGTTGGTCTAGCAGAAACAATTAGAGGGTTTCAATTGATCCTTTCCGGAGAATTAGATAGTCTTCCTGAACAAGCCTTTTATTTGGTAGGTAACATCGATGAAGCTACCGAGAAAGCTATGAACTTAGAAATGGAGAGCAAATTGAAGAAATGACCTTAAATCTTTGTGTACTGACTCCTAATCGAATTGTTTGGAATTCAGAAGTAAAAGAAATAATTTTATCTACTAATAGTGGTCAAATTGGCGTGTTACCAAGCCACGCCCCTATTGCCACAGCTGTAGATATAGGGATTTTGAGAATACGCCTTAACGACCAATGGTTAACAATGGCTCTGATGGGCGGTTTTGCTAGAATAGGCAATAATGAGATCACTATTTTAGTAAATGATGCTGAGAAGGGTAGTGACATTGATCTACAAGAAGCTCAGCAAACTCTTGAAATAGCCGAAGCTAACTTGAAGAAAGCTGAAGGAAAGAGACAAATAATTGAAGCAAATCTAGCTCTCAGACGGGCTAGGACACGAGTAGAGGCTATCAATACGATTTCGTAACCAATTCGTGTGTGGAGCGGAATAAGAGTAATCATAAAAAAAAGTTCGGTTTATACACCCTTTATAATATACAAAATAGATAATATACAAAATAGACAGGATTCTGATGCAACGCAAAAACAAAATAGGATAAATAGTCTTAATAATTAAAGTAAGAGGGTGAGTATCAAAACTTATTAGATACCAGGGTCAAAGGTATCTAATAAGTTTTACCTACTATTGGATTTGAACCAATGACTCCCGCCGTATGAAAGCAATACTCTAACCGCTGAGTTAAGTAGGTCTTTTACATTATTAAAGAAAACTCAAAATTTCCACCCCATAGATGGATTATAAATACAATATTATTTATAAGCAATATAAATTAAACAGAGCTAAAGAGCTATGATCTTGTAGCCCGAATATTAATCTTGACAAGAACTTATTTACATGCTAAAATAGGTGCTATAGCACAAGGGCTATAGCTCAGTTGGTAGAGCACCTCGTTTACACGCGCGCCAATGTTTTTCAAGGAAGTCCATGAAGTCCATCATATAATCAAAAGAATTTATCTTTTTGATAAATCGATGTCTTACTCTATGATTATGATTTTGAAGAAACAAAAAAAGAGAACAATAGCCTGACAATTAGTTCTAATTTGGTCCGATTCAGGCGTCCATTTAGTCATCAAATAGAACCCATTTAAATAGTGATAAGGTGAATACCCAGCTTATTCAATGCTAGTCTTAATGAGTATAAGGTTCTCAAAAAATCTCTTTTCGTCCTATGAACTTTAAGGTGTATGAGGTTTCATATTAGATTCTTTAAGCAGAACGATAGAGACTCCATTTAATTTTAAAATTGATCTAGGCCAAAGGCAGACCTACGTCACTCTAAGTCTTTTTTGAAACACTTTGGTAGTGCTTCGGAATCAAAGTTCAAATAAATAATGACTCAGAGCACATGGAATCATTTTTTTTCTATTAAGAAAAAATATGGTGGACTAACTGATATTTATATCAGTTAATGAAAGAGCCCAATGCAAAAAAAAATGCATGTTGGGTCTTTGAAACAGTTCAAATCATTTTGATTATACAATTTAGCAGTTTGATCTGTTTTACCGAGAAAGTCTACGGTTCGAGTCCGTATAGCCCTAAAATTTTATATACTAGACGAATTAATAATATTAAATTATTATTTTAATTTGATTTTATTGTTGTTGATAACGGATCAGTTGTCTCTCATCAAATCAAAATAAAAAAAATGCCCCGTCAAAAATGCATTTCACTGGATCCAATCGAGATTTATGCTTTACCCAATCTCCGATAAGCAAACCTCTTTTTATTCATTAAGCCTTTTATATCCCAATCAAAGAATGAATGATACTCCCCCCCGAGATATTATAGCTAATCCTACTCAATTTTTAGAGATAAAACCCTAGGGAGAGAATTAAGATTAATAGGTTAATTCCAACCTAACCAACCAACTACAGTTGAATTTAATATCATATAAAGGATCTAGGAATACCCTACTTAAACTCTAAGTTTATTTGTTTACTATGAATTTTATTTGTAGACAAGCCTGGGTTTGAAAAAGATCCTTGGTAAATTTCATTGGAAACTTGGAAAC